TTTAAATTTTAATAAACGGGCTCTTCCTAGAATTATAGATGGATACTAAAGAAGGCTCGACCCACCCTTTTTTGTTTCCCTCTTTACTTTTCCTGCTCAAAGGGGGAATTTTTTAAGTGTATACGTTATTTCTATGAGAAAAAACGAAACTTAGACATAGTAGTTGTTTAACGAAATACTATGCATAAGAAGATCTTGACTTGGGCGAGTCACCTATTGCGCACTTACCGATTTTTTATTTCGAAATTGAATTTCTACTTTCTCGATCGGGGGTTCAAGCATTAAAAATTTGTGAGGTTTATTATTTCTTATATTAAATATTTATTCACTTTCAAATCCGAAGAAGTGCCCATCCTGTCAAAGAATCAACAAAGGAAAAAGCATTATGGGCATCTATTAAAGAGTCGTAATGCTTTTTCCTTTGTTGATTCTTTCGATGGATCACAAGACTCAGATTGCAAATAAAAAGAAATCTATAAATTCAAACTATAAAGTAAGACAAGACAATTATTTAATATTGATCGAAAAAAAGAGGTATCAAAAAAGTGAATGGGTTCTATGTAAATTCCATATCCTTTATTATCTTGATACATATATAAATATAAAGATAATATTGTAGATTGATCGACACTAAGTCCCTTTCTTTATTCTAAAGTACAACTTTATACACTACAATAACACTAATAGATAGTATGGTAAGAAAGAAATAGATATTTCTTTCTTACTATACTTATACTATAGTATCGGATCTGATAGAATACTGTCGATTCTAGTCCGCTCATTTCATTTAAGACGCAAAATTGGAATCATTTTTTTTTCTTCAATCATTGATAAGAACTCAGAAGTAAACATTAATTAAAATTAATTAATCCTTTTGATTTTTATTTTGACTTTCTGTTTTTACATAAATGATAAGCAGAAAAGCAGTAGGAACTAGAATGAACAGCGCAGTAGCAATAAATGCAAGAATATTTACTTCCATAATCTCATCTTTTTTTTACTTCACAATAACTCGGGATTTAATCCCATAGAGATGATAAATCTTTCGACTGTAAATTCTTAAATTCAATGAATGAATTATCTCTCAATGATTTTGAATCGGATCAATATCATGAATAACAATATCTGAGCTATCAAATAAATTCGTCGTCGCGAATTGAATAGTATAACATAGGAAGATCTTTTATCCATACTGAATCCAAAATAGGATTCCCGGTCCAATAAAAAATTACTTTTGAATGAAATCTATTTTTTATACTTCACATTAGCAATTGAGGTTACACAAACAAAACCGGAGCCATAAAGGGAGACTTTTTAAGTTGGAAAAGTATTCTATCGGGGGAATTCTGTTAAATTCATTTTGTATTGTACAAGAAAAGAATTCCATTTTTGTATGTGCGCTTAAGAAACATATAGTCCTCTATTCCATCGCAAAAACAGATTCAGTATCTCTTGGTTGGAATACTGACTTTAGTGCTACCATCAATTGTACAAATCTACATAGGTCTTTCTAATACCAATCAGTACTACTTGAAGTAATGAAAATCCTCCTATTTGTTTGATGAGAAAGGCAAAACGAAAGGGAAAGAAAAAAGAACCCCCCTGGGAATGAAATTTTACTTCCTGCTCCCCTGTTGACAGAAAAAGGAAAGATGATTGATCTACTTATTGAATCTGTCGGGACTGACGGGGCTCGAACCCGTAGCTTCCGCCTTGACAGGGCGGTGCTCTGGCCAATTGAACTACAATCCCAGGGAAATAAGGGATCGAGCAGAAAATTTGATTCTGTTTTTATTCGTCCGTATCGGGTATTTCTGAAGGACGGGGGGGTTATATCATCTCATGGTATATTGGTGAATTGTTGGGCCGAGCTGGATTTGAACCAGCGTAGACATATTGCCAACGAATTTACAGTCCGTCCCCATTAACCGCTCGGGCATCGACCCAGACCCAAGAAGAACCTCTTTGTTTTGGTGCTTCGGGGTATATTGGTAATCCATAATATGATCAACTTACCTTTGTAGTACCCCCTACCCCCAGGGGAAGTCGAATCCCCGTTGCCTCCTTGAAAGAGAGATGTCCTAAACCGCTAGACGATAGGGGCGGCATATTTGCCTAACGTCTATCCGATGCCCATTGTATGAACCGCTTCTTCCAGTTGTCAATCAACTCTACCGATATGATTTGAATAAGATAAGAATCAATGGTTAATAGAATAAGAAAAAAAGAGTAGTTAATAGAATAAATCAATTAAGAAAAGGACTCTTAATTCATATTAATAAAATTAATAAAAAAATATAGAGTATAGAAATAATACGGAAGGGAAGATAGGATTCTTTTAGGGAGGGGTTGGTCCACCAGAAAATAAAAAGAAAGGGGGCTCCCACTACGGAAATTAACAAAAAAATAAGATAAGGGGGATCAATAAGTTATCGAAAAATTTTTATATTCCTAGAAAAAGAATTGTTTAGTTCAGGGATCCAGGGACAAGTAGAATTTA